TCCACGGGGAATTCAAAAAGTTTTTTTGTACGACAAATAACTAATAAAACGTCGGAATAATCTGAATCAGCCTGATTCGAAAAATAAGTTAATTTCGTTTCTAATTTAGACTCTACGTTTGAATATATATTCTAGAATAGAAAAATAGAAATAAAAAAAAAAGTAAGTAATGATTTCCATTCACTAATGTTTTGAACCGATGAATTTGTCTACATCAAAAGTTTCAACCCTTTTTTAATGAGTTAATGGGTTATTGAAATATGTTTTTCATTCGCAGGATGGGGATTCTTATTTTCCCCATCAACCCACCCCCTATAGAAATAACTAAATAACACAACAATAAGGGTTTTGTCTTTTTTTACTTTTCTTTTTCTAATTATGCTATAGAAGAGGGGATCTAAAATCTTTAGGCAAAATAAATGGGTTGTTGAAACTATAAGTATAAAACCTTTTTTCTAACTTTATGAATCACTCTCTTTTATGAATCACTCTATATACCGTATCCACCACACTTTACTTCCAAAAGGGAAAGCACTTTTCCCTATTTAAACAGACATTATATACGAATAGGGTGAGAATTTTACGTGATCAAAAAAAGCCTATATTTGCTATATTTGAAAGGGAAGATGGATGATCAATCAAAAAATCTATACCTTTAGAATTCTCATTTAGAAAGAATTTTTTGAAGCAGGGTACAATTCCACGATAGAAATCTAAATTTTTTTCTATGATATGTCCAGCCCAATACCTAATTGGTTTAATTTTAATAAAGGCGAACCAAAATTAAAATAAAAAAAAACCTAACGATAAGGATTACGACAATACAAAAGTTATGCAAATTAAATAAATCCTTTTTGAATTGGTGGATGTTGCGCTGAAATTGTGATTCATAAAAACATAAAAAAGATAAATCATATTTTCGTTTTTTCCTGGATTGAAGTAAGAACTCTTGAGTTATAACAATTCGATTTTATGAAAACTTCTATTGTTAAGTTAAATAAAGCTGAAACCTTAAATAATTAAATAAGACGGCAAACGGGGAACTCTTTCCATCTCTATTTCAACAAGTTTTTATTCATCAATTGGAATGCTTCCTAAAAAGGATTTCATTGAAATTGACTCTTTCAATCTCGACGATTGAGTAAAAATAGGTTATTATGATTTCGAGCAAGCCGCTATGGTGAAATCGGTAGACACGCTGCTCTTAGGAAGCAGTGCTAGAGCATCTCGGTTCGAGTCCGAGTGGCGGCAGAACATCTTATAAAAGATAAAAAGATATGCAAAAAGCCCTATAATGAATTTAACTTCTGATTTCCATTCCGTATACTTGAAAGACTCTCCCTTTTAATTTGATTTTTATTTATGATATTTTCAACATTAGAGCATATATTAACTCATATATCCTTTTCGGTTGTTTCGATTGGAATTACAATTCAGTTGATAACCTTATTAGTCGATGAAATCATAGGACTATATGATTCATTAGAAAAAGGGATGATTGCTACCTTTGTCTGTCTAACAGGATTATTAGTCACTCGTTGGATTTATTCGGGGCATTTCCCATTAAGTGATTTATATGAATCATTAATCTTTCTTTCATGGAGTTTCTCTATTATTCATAGGATTTTCTCTTTTAAAAAACATAAAAATCATTTAAGCGCAATAACCGCGCCAAGCGCTATTTTTACCCAGGGTTTTGCTACTTCGGGGTTTTTAACCAAAATGCATCAATCCGGAATATTAGTACCTGCTCTACAAGCCCAGTGGTTAATGATGCACGTAAGTATGATGGTATTAGGTTATGCAGCTCTTTTATGTGGATCATTATTATCCACAGCTCGTCTAGTCATTACATTTCGAAAAATTATAAGGATTTTGGATAAAAGAAATCATTTATTAAATGTAAATGAGTCATTTTCCTTTGGTGAAATCCAATACCTGAATGAAAAAAACAATGGTTTACTAAACACTTCTTTTCCTTATTTTCTTTCTGCTAGAAATTATTATGGGTATCAATTGATTCAACAATTGGATCAGTGGAGTTATCGTATTATTAGTCTAGGATTTATCTTTTTAACCATAGGTATTCTTTCGGGAGCAGTATGGGCTAATGAGGCATGGGGATCATATTGGAATTGGGATCCAAAGGAAACTTGGGCATTTATTACTTGGACTATATTCGGGATTTATTTACATACGCGAACAAATCCAAATTGGGAAGGTGTAAATTCTGCAATTGTGGCTTCTATGGGCTTTCTTATAATTTGGATATGCTACTTCGGGGTCAATCTATTAGGAATCGGGTTACATAGTTATGGTTCATTTAATTAACATCTAATTGAATTGTTGAATTGAAGAAAGGAAAGGGACTGATGAATACAAACATAGGACAGCCCAAATATAGAAACGAAATTTAGTGGAAGCTGCCGAGAACCTTTTGAATCACTACACTACTTGATTCAAAAGGTTCTCACAAAGGCCATAAGGTGTCTGGTTACAATTCAAATTTAGTTATTTATTGTTGACTTATTTATGCTTATTCTTTTACTTATTTATGCTTATTCTTTTACTTATTTATTCTTATTCTTTTTTAGTTAATTTAAATTTGAAACTTAAGACACGAAAAAATACTTCTTTTTTTCATTTGGACAACGACCCATTTTAAAAAGCGGAGGGCATAGGATTGGTTTTTGATTTTTTTTATTCATGAAAACTATCTATAAAAAAAATTAGATAGAATAGCTTCTACCTTGTCCACTGATAGGGAGAGAACGAAATCCGGATAAATACCAATACCTATTACGGGTAGAAGAATAGATATCAAAACAAATAACTCTCGGGGGCCAGAATCAAAAAAATAAGAGTTTTGAGCATTAAATAGCTTGTACCCATAGAACATTTGCCGTGACATAGATAATGAATAAATAGGAGTTAATATCATTCCAATTGCCATTACAAAAGTAATTAGTATTTTTGGCATTAACAAGTATTTTTGGCTGGTAATTATTCCAAAAAATACTATCAATTCCGCAACAAAACCACTCATGCCCGGTAATGCAAGGGAAGCCATCGATAAGATACTGAATATGGTGAATATCTTTGGAATTGGGATAGCCAATCCGCCCATTTCGTCAAGATAACCAAGGCGTATTCTATCATAACTCGTTCCTGCCAAGAAAAAAAGTGCAGCGCTAATAAACCCATGAGAAATTATTTGTAAAATGGCTCCGTTGAGTCCCGTATCGGTTATCGACCCAATCCCTAAAATTATAAAACCCATATGAGATACGGAGGAATAAGCTATTCTTTTTTTTAAATTCCGTTGGCTAGGAGATGTTGAAGCTGCATAAATTATTTGCATTGTACCTACTATCATCAACCAGGGAGAAAATATAGAATGAGCGTGCGGTAATAGTTCCATATTGATCCGAATCAACCCATATGCTCCCATTTTTAATAAGATTCCGGCTAGAAGCATACAAGTACTGTAATGCGCCTCTCCATGGGTGTCGGGTAACCACGTATGGAAGGGTATAATCGGTGATTTGACAGCAAAAGCAATAAGAAACCCAATATAAAATATTATTTCCAGTTCCGCGGGATACGATTGATTAGCTAATGTTTCCAAATTTAATATTGGCTCATTGGAACCATATAAACCGATACCCAAAACTCCTATTAATAGAAAAATGGATCCTCCCGCAGTGTACAAAATAAACTTTGTAGCTGAATAAAGACGTTTTTTCCCCCCCCACACGGATAGAAGTAGATAAACGGGAATTAATTCTAACTCCCACATGATGAAAAAAAGTAAAAGGTCTCGAGAAGAAAATGATCCTATTTGACCGCTGTACATTGCTAACATCAGGAAATGGAATAATCGGGAATTCCGAGTAACTGGCCGAGCCGCTAAAGTAGCTAAAGTGGTGATAAATCCTGTCAGTAAAATAGGTCCTAAGGAAAGTCCATCTATTCCCAATCTCCAGTAAAAATCAAAAAAATTGATCCATTTATAATCCTCTGCTAGCTGGATTAATGGATCGTCGAACTGGAAATGATAACAGAACGCATAGGTCGTTAGAAGGAGTTCTAAGACGCAGATATATATAGTATACTTTCTAGTCACCTTATTTCCTCTATGGGGGAGGAAGAAAATTAAAGAACCCGCGGCTATCGGAAAAACTACAATTATTGTTAACCAAGGAAAATCATTCGTGGTAAAGACAAGATACACTTGGACCAGAAAAACCCGTACTCTAAAATGGAATTTATTCTTATTTGGTTTTTTCTTTTTAGAGTACGGGTTTTTGTCGGTAATCGGTAAAAAAAAAAAAAATGGATTCGAAATGGATTTAAGTGGGGTTTTCTGAAACGTCTCAATATCAATAAGCTAGACCCATGCTTCGAGTTGTTTCATGCCATAAATAAACTCGAACACTCAAGAAATCCGTTGGACAGGCGGATTCACATCTCTTACAACCAACACAGTCCTCTGTTCTTGGAGCAGAAGCAATTTGCTTAGCTTTACATCCGTCCCAAGGTATCATTTCTAATACATCTGTGGGGCAGGCGCGGACACATTGAGTACACCCTATACATGTATCATAAATCTTTACTGAATGTGACATTGGATCTATAAATTTTTGAACTCCTAAAGTTTCGATCTAGTAAAGTTGGAAATAGCCGATATATTTAAACACCAGATGAATCAATGATTTACCAGAATTTTTCTAATCAATCTACTTCTGGATCAACTCATAATACTAATAGGGAATAAAGATACTTTGATTTCTTATGTTTTCGCAAACATGATTGAGGTTACGACGTATTCTAATTATATAGGCTAATAGGCTAATTCGAATTGATGACTATTATGATTTCTAAATACTACTTATTCAACAAAGTGGATTGATTGATACGAGTCGATTTTCTGTTACGATAAATTGACGAAACAATAGCTGATCCAATAGCTGCTTCAGCGGCTGCAATAGCTATAACAAAAATTGAGAAAATATCTCCTTTTAATTGACGACTATCAAAAAAATAAGAAAATGTTACGAAATTTAGATTAACCGCATTTAGTATAAGCTCAAGACACATCAGGGCCCGAACCATATTCCGGCTCGTGATCAATCCATAGATACCGATAGAAAATAAATAGGCACTCAAAACAAGTACATGCTCGAGTATCATTGACCAACTCCGTACCAATTGCGATTCATTTCAATATGAACAATAATTCAAGTGATTCGATTGCTTAGAATATAACAAGTACCCAACAAAACAAGATATTGGTAATAGCTCGAATAGGGCGACTAAAAAAATTTCTATTTTATACATGAACCGAACAGTATTCAAATCGAATTTTAGGGAAATGGATGTTGATAACACAGAAAAAGGTTGAATTTTGATTTCGGTTCCTAGTTATAAAGATTTTTTACTGACGAGCCACGGCAATTGCACCTATCAAAGCAACTAAAAGAATTATCGAAATCAGTTCAAATGGAAGAAAAAAGTCCGTTGATAAATGAATACCAATTTGTTGACTATTACTTATCAAATCTTCCTCTATAATCTGGTTGGATCGGGTAGTCCAAATAATCCCATACCACGACGTATCTAGAATAGTAGTGATTAGTGAAAAAAAAATACTTGTACAGACTAGGGAAGTAACCCCATCCCCAATAGTCCAAAGATGAAAATGAAAATCTTTAGAATAGTCTGAACCATTCATGAACATTACAGCAAATATGATTAAAACATTTACAGCCCCCACGTAAATAAGAAGCTGTGCAGCAGCTACAAAATGGGAATTTGATAGAATATAGAATAAGGATATACAAACAAGAACCAATCCCAATGAAAAGGCAGAATAAATTGGGTTGGTAAGTAATACTACTCCCAGACCTCCTACTATAAGACCCGATCCCAGAAAAACTAAAAGAAAATCATGTAGTGGTCCAGGCAAATCCATTATATTAAAATAAGAGATAAATAAATCGAAATGTTTTTCATGACCTTATTGAACCGACCAGGAAAATTTTTTTATGAGACATTCCCAATTGAATTAAATTAGAATCTAATAAGTGTGAGTTAATGGGGGTCTAGTTATTGGGTCAATTTCGCTCTTTTCTGTATTCTAAACGGCAGTTTGAAATTGAAACTATATATTTCAAAATTATTATGGAGATATTATATTAATAGACTTTCAATACAAATTAAGTCATACTTTTCAGAACCCAATCAATAGTTGGGATTTGTAATTATTGACCAAGCAAAGAGAAAGACCTTATCCCCTTCTACCAAAAAGAAACCTTAGTACTTTGCAATTACTCTTTAATCAAGAGGTTTACCCCTTTTTTTTTTTTAGACGAATTCCCAACTGTTCGAATTGTAAAATCGTCAATTATTGATATTGGTAAACGACCTAAAGCAATTTGATTATAATTCAATTCGTGACGGTCGTACGTAGCGAGTTCATATTCTTCAGTCATTGATAAACAATTTGTTGGACAATACTCAACACAATTACCACAAAAAATACAAATTCCAAAATCAATACTGTAATTAAACAATCGTTTCTTTCGAATATCTGTTTCCCATTTCCAATCAACAACTGGCAGATCTATAGGACATACACGAACACATACTTCACAAGCAATACATTTATCAAATTCAAAATGAATTCGACCGCGGAAACGCTCCGATGTGATTAATTTTTCGTAAGGATATTGAATAGTTACAGGTAAACGATTTGTTTGGGATAAGGTAATTAGAAAACTTTGACCAATGTACCTTGCAGCCCGTACTGTTTGTTGACCATAATTGATGAACCCAGTTACCATAGGGAACATATCGTGAATAGTTATGAATAATTTGATTTTCTTTCTTTCTCTTGTTTGAGACAAGTCGCAAATATAGTATTCCTTTTTTCTTTACAGTGAAAGGAGTTGGGAAGAAGTTGTTAATAATAGATTACCGAGAGAAATAGGTAAAAGAAATTTCCAGCCAAGATTTAAGAGTTGGTCCATTCTTAATCTAGGTAAAGTCCATCTTGTTGTGATAGGAATGAACAAGAACAAATAAGTTTTAGCTAATGTAATAAAGATACCAATTGTCGTTCCAAAAATCCCATCCGCTTTATTTATTTCAAATAGCTCCGGAACAAATCTGTACGGAATGGAAAGATTCCAACCACCCAAGTAAAGAACTGTTACAAATAAAGAGGAAACTAATAGATTTAGATAAGAAGCAACGTAAAATAAACCAAATCGGATCCCTGAATATTCGGTTTGATAACCTGCTACTAATTCTTCTTCGGCTTCTGGTAAATCAAAAGGCAATCTCTCGCATTCCGCTAGGGAAGAAATTAGAAAAACCATAAACCCTATGGGTTGCCGCCACAAATTCCACCCCCAAAAACCATATTTTGCCTGCGCGCCAACTATATCAACTGTACTTGAACTGTTAGATAATCATAGTCGGTGATAACATTACTGTTCCCATCGCTATTACAAAACCGTACATGAGATTTTCACCTCATACGGCTCCTCAGGGCCACAAATAAATGTAAGGACCGAGCCAGTATTAGTTATCTTGATATGGTTATCGAATAGATAGAGTCAAAATCTATTGGAAGGTCCCCAATTATACCAATGGAATTCTGTCTGCTATAAAAATAAATACAAAATAAAAAGTATTTCTGAATTGATCTCAGCCTTTACGAATTTCAATTTTTCTGTCTTGAGTAATAACTTAATCAATCCTTGAATAAAATACTCCTTGTATAAATATCAATAGATATTTCAACCCATCGTTTTATTTTCGATTACGAAAAAGAATTAAGCATTACATTAGTTCATGAATCAGGACAGGAATTTGATTTCTATGAATATATGAAAGAAAGAATAAAAAGATCTCTTTTGTTTATATTGGAATTGTATTTTTTCTATTTTTTTTTGTTCCTCTTCTTCATTCTGAGAAAAGGGGGGCTTAAAAAAGGTAAAGGATTATTTCGTTCCCGATAGTCATTTCTTTAATCGGTGGATAGGAGCATACTCTGGATCGGAATTGTGGGGAGTACTGCCTGATCATTTCTACTAATTTAAAGCCCCAATTAGTATTCTTTATTATGGTATGCAGAAGTATCCTTTTAGATAATTTACATAATCTCCATTACTAATCCTTTGTGTGTTTTTTGGTGTTCCTTCCTACCCACTCATCTTTTTTTAATTCCCCGTTTTGTAATATCTGTATTGTAATACATACAAACGATAGTGAAGACTCCATAGGGTTGATCCTTTGAGCCCGCTTCAAGCCAGGATGAACAATCAACCAATCTTGGGGTAAAGGGCTTCTTCCATGTTTGTTTACTTCGGCTTAACTCTTGTACACAGGAAATGAGACTCAATCCACCTTTACTGCGAATTTGGAAGTTGTTTTCTTTCACTCATATATAACTACCTAATTAATTTTATTAACATTAATTTTATTAACCTAAAGAAGAAATAAATGAATAAAAAGACGAAGATATCTATTAAATTTCTTTTTTTTTTTTCTCGAAGGAAAAGCATAGGGAAAAGAAAAGTTTCTGTTTTAACGAATCGCACGTAGAGATATTGATAAAACACATAAAGTTAATGGTATTTCATAACTAATCGATTGAGCAGCAGCCCGCAGACCACCTAAAAAGGAATATTTATTATTTGATCCATATCCTGACATAAGAAGTCCAATAGGAGCAATACTTGAAATGGCAATCCATAAAAAAATACCGATATTAAAATCAGCTAAAACAAGGTGATAACTAAAAGGAATTACTGAATAACTTAGTAGAATTGATATGACTGCTATAGATGGTCCAATACTGAATAACTGAGTATTTCCTCTAGATGGAAGAAGATTCTCTTTCAAAAGTAGTTTTGTTCCATCGGCTAAAGCTTGAAGAATTCCCAACGGGCTGGCGTATTCAGGCCCAATACGTTGTTGTATTCCTGCGGATACTTCTCTTTCTAACCACACAATTACGAGTACACCTATTGTGATTCCCAATACAGGCGTGAAAATAGGAACAAGCATCCATATGATCCCATAGACCTCTTTTAAGGATTCCAATCTGGAAAAAGAATTGATATCTTGTACTTCTGTTGTATCAATTAGCATTTCAACGATCAACTTCTCCCATAATGATATCTATACTACCTAGTATCGTCATAATATCAGCCAATTTCATTCTTTTAACTAACTGCGGAAGAATTTGCAAATTGATAAAACCTGGTGGGCGGATTTTCCATCTCCAAGGAAAACCACTTTGATCTCCTATCAGAAAAATTCCCAATTCTCCTTTTGGGGCTTCGACTCTCATGTAAAGTTCTTGTTTCGGCAATTCAAAAGTAGGAGAGGGTTTTTTACTAATGAATCTATCTTCAAAATCAGTCCATTCTGGGTTGTTTTCTCTATCAAAGCATCGGATTTCTAAATTCTCATAGGGCCCCCCCGGAATTCCTTCCAAAGCTTGTTGAATAATTTTTATGGATTCCCTCATTTCGCCCATTCGGACTAAATAACGGGCTAATGAATCCCCTTCTTTTTGCCACTGTACCTCCCAATCAAATTCGTCGTAACACTCATAATGATCGACTTTACGAAGATCCCATTCGAGTCCAGACGCTCGTAGCATTGGTCCTGACAAACCCCAATTTATTGCTTCTTCTCCACCAATAATGCCTACTCCTTCAACGCGTTCTAAAAAAATAGGGTTTCGCGTAATAAGTTTTTCATATTCAACAACCCCTGTTAAAAAATAATCACAGAAATCCAAACATTTATCTATCCAGCCATGAGGTAAATCAGCTGCTATTCCTCCGATACGAAAATAATTATGCATCATTCTCATACCGGTGGCAGCTTCGAATAGATCATATACTAATTCTCTTTCTCTGAAAATATAGAAGAAAGGAGTCTGTGCACCAATATCTGCCATAAAAGGGCCAAGCCATAACAGATGAGAAGCTATACGACTCAACTCCAACATAATTACTCTGATATAGCTGGCCCTTTTAGGTACTTGAATATTTCCCAACAGTTCTGGTCCATTTACAGTTATTGCTTCTGTGAACATAGTAGCTAAATAATCCCAACGTGTTACATAAGGCAGATATTGTATAATTGTTCGGTTTTCCGCAATTTTTTCCATCCCTCTGTGTAAATAACCCAATATTGCTTCACAGTCAATAACATCTTCACCATCTAGAGTAACGATGAGACGAAGAACACCGTGCATTGATGGGTGGTGAGGGCCCATATTGACTACCATAAGGTCTTTCCCAGTAGCTAGTATATTCATAGGTTTTTCCTCGATTCATTCTTAGCATGAATTGTTGAAAACAAAAAGAAGTTCATCAATATTCAAAATTGTATTTCAAATTAACGATTTTTTGACTCCCGAATATTCAACTGACTAATTAATTCTTTATAACGTACTCTATTTTTCTTTGACAAATACGATAGCAACCGTTGGCGTTTTTCCAGAATTTTCCGTAGACCTCTCTGAGATAAATAGTCTTTTCTGTGCAATTCCAAATGTGAAGTAAGTCTTCGTATCTTATTGGTGAACCTGAATACTTGAAATTCAACAGACCCGCTGTTTTCTTCTCTTTTTTCTTGAAAAATAATTGAGATGAATGAATTTTTTACCATAAAACGAAATCTCCTCCCTCCTTTTTTTTATATGAATTTTACTGATCAGTAATAATAATGCTAGTCATTTGAATTTGATATACACAACAATCTTACGTTCGTTATCAACTTCCTCTAAAATCAACCAAAAATCAATTCAATTTGCAATTTGATTAGGGATCCTAAAGTATGTTATATTTGTGGAAAAGAGAAAAGTTGAGACCTAAAAAAAAGATTCTGTTGATTCATTTATAGATCTAATTGATATGTATATCATTAAATTGGTATCATGTATCAGAATGGAATGTAGGATAAGGCATGTGTGCATCTCTGGGTTTTCATATATCCCACACCGTAAGCATAGATAGGAAAAACATAGTATTAACGAATTTTCAATCGTGGGTACATATGTATTCTTACCATACTGAAACGACTACCATTATTGGTATTAAACCAATAGCGATTCATACAAACTAAATCTTCTAATCGATAATTGGACCAAAGGAAGAACTTTAAGTTAATGAATTTCTTTTTTTTTCGAGCAAGATCTTTGCTTTTATCCCAAATGCAACTACGCATACCATTTCGATTCTTCGAATTGAAACAAATTAGAGTTCTCAATTCTCTACGGCCTTTAGGGAATAAAATCTTTTCAGGAACAAGCAAATCATAATGCTTTTTGTCTTTAGTTCCAGTCCTTAGTTGATGGCTTGGAATACATTCATCAAAAATTTTCTTATCAACATAGCCTTTTTCTCGGTATCTTTTATTAAATTTAAATTGGCGCTTATTCTTATGAACCAATGAAATACCTATGGTTTGATATAGAAAAAATTGTCCATCATTTTTTACAGACAGACGAGCCGGTTCGATAATCACTATTCCCTTTTTCATCAATTCGGTAAGAGTTAAATCCTTCTCAGTCATCAAAATATCCAGACGCATTTCTCCCCTTTGAATATAGGATATAGCAATTTCTCTTGGATTTATCAGTCGGAGCAGGAGACAATCGATTTGGATATTATTCATTAGCTTTTCATTTAAAGAATTATCCCATCTCAACTGAAAATGAAAATATTTTTTTAGTAAGAAATCAAGCTCTGCTTCTGTGTTGCTTTTGTATTGCTTTTTCTTTCTACGTTTTTTCATGTCAGATCCCGCATACTTTTCTTCAACATCTTTTTCTTGGTTTGAGAGAACTGATCCAAGACTTACTTGGTTTTGTGCATCTGATCTCGGATTTCCTTGGCTTGCGGGTTCTTTTTCTTCTTGACTTCCATTGTCTAATTCAAGATATTTTTTTTGATTCGATGGTATAAAAAGATATTCCTTTTTCTTTCCAGTTCTCTTTTTATTACCATTTGCATTTCCATTAAAATCGAAAAGAAGTAATTTTATTGGTATGATCCACGGTTTCATTTTATATGCATTAAAAAGTCGCACAAATTCTGGGAAGAACCAAAGCTCCCGATTTGATATAAGACTATTTAGTATTTTGTTATTCATTCCCATCCAATCAAAAAAGAACTCTTTTTGGTTGGATGAGTTAATTTCTTCATTTTGATGAATTGCAAAATAAAAAAGACCTTTCTTATTAATTTCATCAATTATTTGATAATTATCCGCGCCAATCTTAGTATTTTGATTACTGTTGGTACCAGTATCCATATCAACCCAGGATTGAATATCGATCTTATTTCTAAGACAAAAATGGAGAATTCTCCAATCAAAAAATTTTCTATTCGAAATTTTATCTATATCCAAAATATCGTCTTCCCCTAGATAATTAGTGATAGGGATACTTCCCAGCATACCAAATAATTTTCCTTTCCCTATGTTGTAATTATAAAAACTTTCTTCTTCATTCTTTACTTGGACTAGTGATCTATGAATAGACGAGTCTTTCTTATCGTCATAATTAATAGATTTATATGATAAAAGATCATATCTATAGTGTTTTTGAAAATTCGATTTTTGATTCCGTAATGGGTCTGCTTCAAAAAGATTTTGTTTTTCTTTTTGGTAATGAGTTAATCCGTTTTTTTCATATGAATCCTTTTTGTTTAAATCTTTATTTTGAGTCATACAGTCTTGATTCGCTCGATTTCGCCATTTTTGTGGTACTAATCTAGGCCATCTAATCCTAGGTAAATCATATTGATAATGACTCCTTAACCATGTTTTCCATTCATTCATTCCAAAATTCCAAAAAGGTTTATGTCTTAATTCGTAATGAAATATTCCTTTTTTTTCAAAAAAATCTTTTAGTTCATTCTTAAGAAAAAGAGATGTTCCGTGATATTGAAGGACAGATCTTAAATTATAAAAGTTAATAACTTGGGTTTGTGATAATTTGTAAAATACATATGCTTGTGATTGTGAGAAAGAAGAGAAATCCCAAAAAATCTTTGAATTCTTATTATTATTACTAATCTTATAAAGTGATTTTCTTAGAGTCGAAAGAAAGTGAATTGTATTTGTAGTTGTTTTATTAATTTTTTCCTGATTTGCTTCATTATTGTGATTGTGGACGTTTTTATCAATAATTTGAATTTTTTTTGTTGATTCAAAAAAAAAAATTGCATTGATTCTTGGAATATTAAGTATAGATAAAAAAAGGTTTATGTATAACCTTTCAATCAAAAATTTTATAAAAAAATATGATTTACGGATTAATCGAGTATTTCTTCTTTTGAATATCTGCCAAATCCTTTTTGATGATTCTAATATTTTAGCATGATAATTTATTTTGTTAGAAAAAATATTTATTTCGTGATTTAGCAATCCTTTTTTCTTCTCTTTTGTAATTTTTTCTATTTGGTTTCTGATTATGTTTGTTCTATTACTTAGATCTTTCATTTTTTTTTCTGTTAGTGAGAAATTTGTCCAATGCATAGATCGAATTTGAATAGACAATTCGTGAATCGTATGATTCCCGATTATCGTTATCGAATCTTTTTTAGTTTCACCCAAGTCCTCTATTTCTCTCATTTCTCTCAATCTAACTAATCGAATTGGCTTTCTTTTTGAAAGTTTTTTTATTTTTCCTTTTAGAAATCGAATGCTTTTGATGACCCATTTGTTTGTTTCTTTTGCCACTTTTCGGAAAATTTTTGTTCTTTCTTTTAAAATTCTTAAAACTATAAAAGACTTAGTTTTCCATTTTCGAATTTTTTTTTTGAATTCTTGCAAAACGGGTTCAAAAAATGAACGTCGTTTTCGGGGAGAACCAAAAGGAAGTTCAGTTTCCATCCCCCAAACTGTTAAAAAACAAAAATCACTTTCTTGTCCTTTTATTTTTTTCAATGAATCCTTAGGAAGGGATTGTAGCTTAGATCTGCGCCGGGGTTTTAGGTAAAAAGGAAATAGGATCTTTATCTGAATACCGTCTGTTAACCAGTTGTCCGGAAATTCTGTTTCGGATAATTGAACACCATTATAGGTGCATTTAACATGCATTTCCTTTTTCCAATCCTTTAAATCCTGGGACCACTCGGGCAATTCAAATAATAGTATGCGAGCGAGATTTTTAGCTATTATCAATGAAGGTAATATAATATATTTTCTAAGAATCGATTGAGTTAATAATAGAAACCCTCTTATTGCTTGAGAAAATAAAAAGCTATCCCAGGTTTCTGCTATTTTCATCCGTACTTTTTCTTTTCTTTTGTATTCTTCTTTTTTATCAATTTTTTTTTGTGTTTCGTTTGTATAATCAGACGGTTTTTGGTCTTTTTGTTTCCACATCCAATTTCTAAAAATTCGAAAAATTCCTTTCATCGGTCCGGAAATCTCAAAAGAAAAATAAAAGGGTTTCTTTATTCTGTCCAAAAAAAGGGGTGAATGGGCATTTGCTTGAAACAGCTCCCAAGTAAGGGTTTTGCGTCTTTGTGCGCGCATGGAGCCTTTGATTAGTTCTCGACGAAAATCTGATTGTTGTGAATAGCGTCTCAACCTTACTTCCTTTTTTTGCTCAAGATTCTTATTATATTTGTTATTAGTATAAGTATCGGTATTTGGATTAGTATAAGTAAAAATCAATACTCGTTTCGCGTTTCTTGTACTAATTCCAGGACCGTCCCCTACGTTTTCGTCGGTTTCGCTCTCCTTTTTGTCTAAATCAGACACTAATTTGTATGACCACCGAGGAACTTTTTTACTAATTTCTTTTATTCCAATAGATTTTTTTCTAATTGTTTGGGTGTTGGGAATAGTTAGAACTGCATCAAATAAAAATTTAAAAATTTTGATTCGATCTTCTGAATCAATTTTCTCTCGTTTGGGTTCTGGAAATAAAGAACGTACTTTGCGTTTTTCTTTTGA